TGTTCTCTAACGAGGAGTTGGAACACAAGTATAGGCTAAGTAAATCGATGGATAGTCTTGGTCCTATTAGATATAGCAGTGGAAGCGAAGACCCTGTTATAAATGATATGGATAAAAACGTTTCCAGTTGGAGTGATAGTGGAAGTTATAATTTCAGTAGTGTTGAGCATTTTTTTGATATCATAGACATTTGGAGTTTCATCTCTGACGACACTTTTTTAGTTAGAGATAGTAATGGGGACAGTTATTCTATATATTTTGATATTGAAAATCAGATTTTTGAGATTGACAATGATAGTACTTTTCTGAATGAACTAGAAAGTTCTTTTTCTAGTTATCTGAATTCTAGTTATATGAGTAGTAGATCTAAAAGTAGTAATCGCTACTATTATCATTACATGTACGCTATTCAATCTAGTTGGAATAATCACATTAATAGTTGCATTGATAGTTATCTGCGTTTTGAAATCAGTATTGATAGTTCCATTTCAGGTGGGACACATAATTACAGTGACAGTTATGTTTATAGTTTCATTTGTAATGAAAGTATAAGTGATAGTAAAAGTAGAAATTCTAGTATGAGAACTAGTGTTAATAGCACTGATTTCAATATAAGAGGAAGATCTAATGATTTCGATATAAATAAAAAATACAGACATTTATGGGTTCAGTGCGAAAATTGTTATGGATTAAATTACAAAAAATTTTTTAAGTCAAAACTGAATATTTGTGAACAGTGTGGATATCATTTGAAAATGAGTAGTTCAGAGAGAATCGAACTTTTGATTGACCCAGGTACTTGGGATCCTCTGGATGAGAGTATGGTCTCGGCGGACCCCATTGAATTTCATTCAGAGGAGGAACCTTATAGAGATCGTATTGATTCTTATCAAAGAACGACAGGTTTAACTGAAGCTGTTCAAACAGGCATAGGTCAATTAAACGGTATTCCCATAGCAATTGGGGTCATGGATTTCCAGTTCATGGGAGGAAGTATGGGATCCGTAGTCGGCGAGAAAATCACCCGTTTGATCGAATATGCTACTAATCAATCTCTACCTGTTATTATTGTATGTGCTTCCGGAGGAGCACGCATGCAAGAAGGAAGTTTGAGCTTGATGCAAATGGCTAAAATATCTTCTGCTTTATATAATTATCAACTAAATAAAAAGTTATTCTATGTATCAATTCTTACATCTCCTACAACCGGTGGAGTTACAGCTAGTTTTGGTATGTTGGGAGATATCATTATTGCTGAACCTAATGCCTACATTGCATTTGCGGGTAAAAGAGTAATTGAACAAACATTGAATAAGACAGTACCCGACGGTTTACAAGCGGCTGAGTATTCATTCCATAAGGGCTTATTGGATCCAATCGTACCACGTAATCTTTTAAAAGGTGTTCTGGGTGAGTTATTTCAGCTCCACGGTTTCCTTCCCTTGACTTAAAATTTTAAAAATTAAAGTACAGCACTAGATTCAGTTATTTGTAGTGAGCAATAAATAATTCATCATCGTGACAAAAACCGATAAAAATGACGTTTGGTGACATAAATTCTGTTTGATGTATAATTAGAATATAATTTAATGTAAATATATTAATGAATGCCTAATAAATATAGAATAAATATAGAAATATCTATGTAGTAACAGAAGTAATCTCTATATCTTCAAAAAATCCATTTTTGACTTTTACGACGAATCCCTCTTGTATCGGATTAGTTAGAGTCGCGAACTCATAAAAACTTCTTATTATTTTAGTTTTAGAAAGAAGATAAGAATGAAAACAGGATAAGAAAAAGTTTATTAAATGGAATTATCATACATATTCGTGTCGAAAGATAAAAAAAATAGGTACACTTAATTTAATGTAGTTTTACGTTTCTTGTAATTACTTAATATTATATTATTTATATTATTATTATTTATATTTTGAATATTATTTATATTATAATATATATTATAATATAATAGATAGACTACTTATCATAAGATATCTTTATAAGAGGTTCAAATATTAAATTGAGGCACCCATTCTATGACAGATTTTAACTTACCCTCTATTTTTGTGCCTTTGGTGGGCCTAGTATTTCCGGCAATTGCAATGGCTTCTTTATTTCTTTATGTCCAAAAAAATAAGATTGTCTAGCTTCGATGTATGGGACCAAATCTCATCAAGTTATTTCAATCAACACTGGATCATTTTTTAGGTATCTATTTTTTTAGTGGAATGTGGTACGACATGTGACTCCTTGCAAATACAAATGAAAGGAAGAGCCGTTTTGCATGCGTATACATTATATCTGTATAAATGCATGTATATGCAGGTATAGCTCTGGTCAAAAGCGGATCATCAAATATTTAAAGTGGAAAGTCAATGTATCTAACCAATTATTTCTAATGGTTCACATTAAGTGCTAGTTGATGAGAGTTACCTCGGGCTCGGGAGCAAGAAAATAAAAGTCAAATTCATTTGGTTTATTCTCCCAATTCCAATCGAATGCAATTGGATCTAGTATAGTATGAACTGGCGATCAGAACATATATGGATAGAACTTATAACGGGGTCTCGAAAAACAAGTAATTTTTTCTGGGCCTGTATCCTTTTTTTAGGTTCACTAGGATTCTTAATCGTTGGAACTTCCAGTTATCTTGGTAGGGATCTGATATCCGTATTTCCATATCAGCAAATATCTTTTTTCCCACAAGGGACTGTGATGTCTTTCTATGGAATTGCGGGTCTATTCATTAGCTCCTATTTGTGGGGCACAATTTTGTGGAATGTAGGTAGTGGTTATGATCGATTCGATAGAAAAGAAAGAATAGTGTGTATTTTTCGTTGGGGATTTCCTGGAAAAAATCGTCGTATCTTCCTTCGCTTCCTTATGAGCGATATTCAGTCAATCAGAGTGGAGGTTAAAGAGGGCCTTTATACTCGCCGTGTCCTTTATATGGAAGTCAGGGGCCAGGGAACTATTCCCTTGACTCGTACTGATGAGAATTTAACTCCACGAGAAATTGAACAAAAAGCTGCGGAATTAGCCTATTTCTTGCGCGTACCAATTGAAGTATTTTGAAATGAAACGAAGAATAAATACTTTCTCAGCATGAGGGAAGGAATTCAGTAATCCTTTTCTTCTTTTTTTAACTGAAGTTTCTTCAGAATGCTCATTCGAGTAGAACATGCTAGATTCTATTTCTTTGTTCTGTTGATGTGGCGGTGACTCTTAGAATAAAGCAAAAGCAGGGGGACGTATATGGAACAAAACGACTAAACTATAATAAGAAGTCATTTTTCGTCTGCCAAATTTTTTTTACGTGTATGATGGAGTTCAACTCAATTCTTTCTTTCATACTAGTAAAAACTTTCATACTAGTAAAAAGTATAATAAGTATAGATTCATTACATATACCCAAACCAGACATTTCAAAATGGAGAATTAATCTTTTCTTTTTAGTTTAGGGCCAAATTCCATTTTAGAATTGATATATTAGATAGAGATACAGATAGATCGTATTTTTTTCATAAAATTTCTCTCATTTGTCAACCAATCCTTCTTTCTTTTTATCTTTAATTTTGCTCCTTGAGAAACAAAGATTGGATCTCTCATAACCATCCAATTTATCTCTCGTTTTGTCACTTATTTCGGATTTCATCATCAATATTCTTCAGAAATATCTCCTCTTTTCCTGGGGGTGAAACATTTCAAAAAAATTACTTGGTCCGCAGTAGAGTTCTTTCGTCTTGAAATTTGAATAATATTCTTCAAGTGGTTTTTGAGCATTCATCAAAAAGAACAAATAAGGATGCAATACAATTGGTTCTAATTTGTTCAATTGAAATATCTGAATATTTGCTTATTTTTTTTTTTCATCCAAAACAGACTCTATCTTTATTCTATATTCATTCTATTTCTATTTCTATATTTAATTGAAACCCAAGATTTCATTTAGTTAGATCAAGGACTAAATAAAGGACTAAATAATTATACAAAAATTGAGAATAGATCCATAGGTTCCACACCTTGTTATAGAACTCATGCTTCAGAGAAATATAAAATAAGATAAAATTAACAAATAAAATGAAGCAGGTTTATTAACAATTAAAAAAAAAAGAAAAGTGAAAAAAAAAAAAAGAAAGCGTTGATTTTCCTTCCATATCTTGCATCTATAGTATTTTTACCCTGGTGGGTCTCTTTCTCATTTAATAAATGTCTGGAACCCTGGGTTAATGATTGGTGGAATACCAGGCAATCCGAAACTTTCTTGAATGATATTCAAGAAAAGAACGTTCTAGAAAAATTCATAGATTTAGAACAACTATTTCTGTTGGATGAAATGATAAAGGAGTACCCCGAGACACATCTACAAAAGCTTCGTATAGGAATCCACAAAGAAACAATACAATTGGTCAAAATACATAATGAATATAATTTACATAGTATTTTGCATTTCTCGACAAATATAATCTGTTTCGCTATTCTAAGTAGTTATTTTATTCTGAGTAATGAAAAACTTGTCATTCTTAATTCTTGGGTTCAGGAATTCTTATATAACTTAAGTGACACAACAAAAGCCTTTTCTATTCTTTTAGTCACTGATTTATGGATCGGATTCCACTCTCCACATGGTTGGGAACTAATGATTGGTTCGGTCTACAACGATTTTGGATTGACACATAACGATCAAATTATATCCGGTCTTGTTTCCACTTTTCCAGTCATTCTAGATACAATTGTGAAATATTGGATTTTCCATTATTTAAATCGTGTATCTCCTTCACTTGTAGTTATTTATCATTCAATGAATGAATGAGAATGAAGAACTCATTTGATCTCTTGATATCAATCAAATCAGAAAGAATCTTTCTTCGTGCATAACAAAATTTAAATTTGACTTACTCTTTCTTTATACTTCTACCTGTTTATTCAAGGTATTCGTCCTATATTCCAGTACAATGACAGACTTGTGGATAGGGAACTATACTAGCTACCTACC